AAATTCAATTATTAAAAATAAAATTAATAGAAAAAAAATTATTTAAAAACTTTTTAATGCTAAGTATAAACAAAAAAAAAAAAAAAAAAAAAACATGAAAACTCTATTATTACGAAATGAATTGCCTGATAAAAGGATTACCTTGATAGGGTAAATCATGTAATTATATTACATTCATTATATTTAATAGAATTAAACTATTTCTAAAAGTATCAAAAACTTTTGTGCATCATACACCAAAATATAAAAAGATAAGCTAATTAAGCTACTGGGCTCATACCCCATTTATAAAGGTTCTAATCCTTTTCTTTTTAATTTTTAATAATTCATCAAAAATTGTATTTTTCATAATTTTAATAATAGGAACACTAATTTCTATTTCAGCTAATTCTTGACTAGGAGCTTGAATAGGTTTAGAAATTAATTTGTTGTCTTTTATTCCCCTAATAAGAGATAATAAATTAATATCAACAGAAGCCTCATTAAAGTATTTCCTAACACAAGCATTAGCTTCTTCAGTGTTCTTATTTGCTACAATTTTATTTTTATTAAACTCAAATAAAATCAATTCTAACTTTTTAATAGAAATAATAATTTTTTCTTCTCTTCTACTAAAAAGTGGTTCTGCCCCATTTCATTTTTGATTCCCTAATGTAATAGAAGGTCTTTCTTGATTAAATTCATTAATTTTAATAACATGACAAAAAATTGCCCCTTTAATATTAATTTCATATATTATCTTTAAACCTTTAATTATCATTAGAATTATTTTATCAAGACTAATTGGTGCATTAGGAGGATTAAACCAAACTTCTTTACGTAAACTAATGGCTTATTCTTCAATTAATCATTTAGGATGAATACTAGCTGCAATATTCGATAGAAACTTAATATGAATAACTTACTTCATATTTTATACATTTTTAACTTTTACAATAATTTTTATATTTAATATATTTAAAACATCTCATATAAACCAATTATTCACATTAAGTTTTCATTCAAAAACAATAAAATTCTTTTTATTTTTTAACTTATTATCATTAGGAGGTCTTCCTCCATTTTTAGGATTTTTACCAAAATGATTAGTAATTCAATCATTAACAATAAATAATCAGTTATTTTTATTAACTTTTATGGTTTTAATAACTTTAATTACTCTGTACTTTTACATACGTTTATCTTATAGAGCATTTATACTTAATTATCATGAAAATAATTGAATAATTAATTCATTGTATAATTCAACTTTTATAAAAACTTTTATAACATATTCTTTCTTTTCTTCTATAGGATTATTCTTAATATTTTCTTTATATTTTATGCTTTAAGGCTTTAAGTTAAAAAAACTAATAGCCTTCAAAGCTATAAATATAAGAATAATCTTTTAAGCCTTAGTAAATATTTACTCCTTTAGAATTGCAGTCTAATGTCATTATTGACTATAAAGCCAATTATTTATGATTAAAGAGAATAACTCTCATAAATAGATTTACAGTCTATTGCCTAAATTTCAGCCATTTAATCGCAACAATGGTTATTCTCTACTAATCATAAAGATATTGGAACTTTATATTTTATTTTCGGAGCTTGAGCAGGTATAGTAGGAACTTCATTAAGAATTCTTATTCGAGCAGAATTAGGACATCCTGGTGCATTAATTGGAGATGATCAAATTTATAATGTAATTGTTACAGCTCATGCTTTTATTATAATTTTCTTTATAGTTATGCCAATTATAATTGGAGGATTTGGAAATTGACTGGTGCCAATTATATTAGGAGCTCCAGATATGGCCTTCCCTCGAATAAATAATATAAGTTTTTGACTTTTACCTCCAGCATTAACATTACTACTAGTCAGTAGTATAGTAGAAAATGGAGCTGGAACAGGGTGAACTGTTTACCCTCCTTTATCTTCTAATATTGCTCATGGTGGAGCTTCTGTTGATTTAGCTATTTTTTCTTTACACTTAGCTGGAATTTCTTCAATTCTAGGAGCAGTAAACTTTATTACTACAGTTATTAATATACGATCGACTGGTATTACATTTGATCGAATACCTCTATTTGTATGATCAGTAGTAATTACAGCTTTACTTTTATTACTATCTTTACCTGTACTTGCTGGAGCAATTACTATACTATTAACTGATCGAAATATTAATACTTCATTCTTTGATCCTGCAGGAGGAGGAGATCCTATTTTATACCAACATTTATTTTGATTCTTTGGACATCCTGAAGTTTATATTTTAATTTTACCTGGATTTGGAATAATCTCTCACATTATTAGTCAAGAGTCAGGTAAAAAGGAAACATTTGGTGCATTAGGAATAATTTATGCTATATTAGCAATTGGACTTTTAGGATTCATTGTTTGAGCCCACCATATATTTACAGTAGGAATAGACGTAGATACACGAGCTTATTTTACATCAGCAACAATAATTATTGCTGTTCCAACAGGAATTAAAATTTTTAGTTGACTTGCTACTCTTTATGGAACTCAATTAAATTATTCTCCAGCAACTTTATGAGCCTTAGGATTTGTATTCTTATTTACAGTAGGAGGATTAACTGGAGTTGTTTTAGCTAATTCATCTATTGACATTATTTTACATGACACATACTATGTAGTAGCTCATTTCCATTATGTACTTTCTATAGGAGCTGTATTTGCTATTATAGCTGGATTTGTTCATTGATACCCTTTATTCACAGGATTAACAATAAATACAAAAATATTAAAAAGTCAATTTACTATTATATTTATAGGAGTAAATTTAACTTTCTTCCCTCAACACTTCTTAGGACTTGCAGGTATACCTCGACGATACTCTGATTATCCAGATGCTTACACAACTTGAAATGTAATTTCAACTATTGGATCAACAATTTCTTTATTAGGAATTTTATTTTTCTTCTATATTATTTGAGAAAGTTTAGCATCTCAACGACAAGTTATATTCCCAGTTCAATTAAATTCATCTATTGAATGACTTCAAAATACTCCACCAGCTGAACATAGTTATTCTGAATTGCCATTATTAACTAACTAATCTAATATGGCAGATTAGTGCAATGGATTTAAGCTCCATATATAAAGTATTTTACTTTTATTAGAATTAACATATGTCAACATGAGCAAATTTAGGTTTACAAGATAGTTCATCTCCATTAATAGAACAATTAATTTTTTTTCATGATCATACTTTATTAATTTTAGTAATAATTACTGTTTTAGTAGGTTACTTAATAATTATATTACTATTTAACAAATATGTAAATCGATACCTTTTACATGGACAAACCATTGAAATTATTTGAACTATTTTACCAGCAATTATTTTATTATTTATTGCATTCCCTTCTCTTCGTCTTTTATATTTATTAGATGAAATTAATGAACCTTCAATTACCTTAAAAACTATTGGACATCAATGATACTGAAGTTATGAATATTCAGATTTTAATAGTATTGAATTTGATTCATATATAATTCCTACTAATGAATTATCTTTAGACAGATTCCGTTTATTAGATGTAGATAATCGAGTTGTACTACCAATAAATTCTCAAATTCGAATTTTAGTAACAGCTGCAGATGTAATTCATTCTTGAACAGTACCTGCTTTAGGAGTAAAGGTTGACGGAACACCTGGACGATTAAACCAAATTAATTTCCTAATTAATCGACCAGGCTTATTTTATGGACAATGTTCAGAAATTTGTGGGGCTAACCATAGTTTTATACCAATTGTAATTGAAAGAATTCCTGTGAATTATTTTATCAAATGAATTTCTAATAATATAAATTCTTCATTAGATGACTGAAAGCAAGTACTGGTCTCTTAAACCATTTTATAGTAAATTAGCGCTTACTTCTAATGAAAAAATTAGTTAAACAAATAACATTAGTTTGTCAAACTAAAATTATCAATTTATTGATATTTTTTAATCCCTCAAATAGCACCAATTGGTTGATTAAGCTTATTTATTATTTTTTCTATTGCTTTTGTAATTTTTAATATAATAAATTATTATTCATTTATTCCTTCTATACCTAAATCAAGTCTTTCAATTAAAACACAATCTTTAAATTCATTAAATTGAAAATGATAACAAATTTATTTTCAGTATTTGACCCTTCTTCTAGTATTTTCAATTTATCATTAAATTGACTAAGAACCTTTTTAGGAATCTTAATAATCCCATCTGCATATTGACTTATACCTTCACGATACCATATTTTTTGAAATAATATTTTATTAACACTTCATAAAGAATTTAAAACTTTATTAGGACCTATAGGAACTAATGGCTCAACCTTCTTATTCGTCTCTCTTTTTTCAATAATTTTATTTAATAATTTTATAGGGTTATTCCCATACATTTTTACAAGAACAAGTCATTTAACTTTAACACTAACATTAGCTTTACCTTTATGATTAAGCTTTATATTATTTGGATGAATTAATAATACTCAACACATATTTGCTCATCTAGTTCCACAAGGAACACCTGCTGTACTAATACCATTTATAGTATGCATTGAAACAATCAGAAATATTATTCGACCTGGAACTCTAGCAGTACGATTAACTGCTAATATAATTGCAGGACACTTATTATTAACTCTTTTAGGAAATACCGGACCTTCAATATCTTATATTCTACTAAGAGTATTAATTATTACTCAAATTGCTTTATTAGTTTTAGAATCAGCAGTTGCTATAATTCAATCATATGTATTTGCTGTTCTTTCTACTCTTTATTCTAGAGAAGTAAATTAATGTCAACTCACTCAAATCACCCATTTCACCTAGTAGATTATAGACCATGACCTTTAACTGCTTCAATTGGAGCAATAACAACTGTTGCTGGTATAGTAAAATGATTCCACCAATATAATATATCTTTATTTCTTTTAGGAAATATTATTACTATTTTAACTGTTTATCAATGATGACGAGATATCTCTCGTGAAGGAACTTTCCAAGGTCTTCATACTGAAGCTGTTACAACAGGTTTACGATGAGGGATAATTCTTTTTATTTTATCAGAAGTTTTATTTTTCGTTTCTTTTTTTTGAGCTTTTTTTCATAGTAGATTATCCCCTTCTGTTGAATTAGGAGCTATTTGACCTCCAATAGGAATTATACCATTTAATCCATTCCAAATTCCATTATTAAATACTGTAATTTTATTAACTTCAGGAATTACAGTAACTTGAGCTCATCACAGATTAATGGAAGGAAATCATTCTCAAGCAACACAAAGTTTATTTTTTACAGTAACCTTAGGAATTTATTTCACAATTCTTCAAGCTTACGAATATATTGAAGCACCTTTCACTATTGCTGACTCAGTTTATGGATCAACATTTTTTATGGCAACAGGATTTCATGGAATTCATGTATTAATTGGAACTACATTCTTATTAATCTGTTTAATTCGACACCTAAATAATCATTTTTCAAAAAATCATCATTTTGGATTTGAAGCTGCTGCCTGATACTGACACTTTGTTGATATTGTATGACTTTTCCTTTATGTATCAATTTATTGATGAGGAGGTTAATTAATTATCTATATAGTATAAAAAGTATATTTGACTTCCAATCATATGGTCTATTATTAATAGTATAGATAATTTTATCAATTTTAACAATAAGCTTAATTATTATAACAATTTCTATAGTAGTAATATTATTAGCATCTATTTTATCAAAAAAAACATTAGTAGATCGAGAAAAATCTTCCCCCTTTGAATGTGGATTTGACCCAAAATCTTCTTCCCGTTTACCCTTTTCTCTTCGATTTTTTTTAATTACAATTATTTTCCTAATTTTTGATGTAGAAATTGCACTAATTTTACCAATTATCTGCATTATAAAATTTTCAAATCTTTTTATATGAACAACTACATCAATTATTTTTATTTTAATCTTACTTATTGGACTTTATCACGAATGAAATCAAGGTATATTAAACTGATCTAATTAATAGGGTTGTAGTTAATTATAACATTTGATTTGCATTCAAAAAGTATTGATTATTCAATCTACCTTGAATATGAAGCGATAAATTGCAATTAGTTTCGACCTAATCCTAGGTATAATTTACCCTTATTCTTTAATTGAAGCCAAAAAGAGGCTTATCACTGTTAATGATAAAATTGAGATTTATACTCCAATTAAAGAAGTATGATGTTCAAGAAAAAGCTGCTAACTTTTATCTTTTAATGGTTAAATTCCATTTATACTTCTATTTATATAGTTTAAATAAAACATTACATTTTCATTGTAAAATTAAAAAATTTTTTTTTATAAATTACTAAAAAAAATTCACTATATATTCAAAGATAAATCTATCTCCCTAACATCTTCAGTGTTATACTCTAAATATAAGCTATTTGAATAAAAACAAAAACAAATTATATATATATATATAACTACAATTCAAAGAACAAAAGTCAATAAATAAACCTTTAAATTATTATTTTGTAAAACCTGATTTAATTGAGAATTTTTAACTAAGTTATAATACAATTGTTGTCCCCCAAAATATTCAGATCAACCTTGATCAAAAGATTTAACAACTAATTTTCCAACAATTAAAGAATAACTTATAATTCCATAAGTAGAAATATAAGGTATAAATCATATTGATCCTAAAAAATAAGATGAATTATAATTATTTAAAGCCTTATTCAAAAAAAATAAAGAAGCATTTGAAATTAAATAACCCATTAATCCTCCTACAATACATACAAATAAAGTTAATAATTTCAAATAAAAAGGTAAAACAATCACTATAGGACTAGGAAAAATTAATCATCTTAATATTCTTCCTCCAAAAATTCTTAAAATTAATAAACCCATTATACTTTTTAATATAACTCAACCCTCATCATTTAATATATTTAAAGAAGAAAAATTAGAATCTCCAGTTATAGTATAATAAACTAATCGAAATGAATAACAAACTGTTAAACCAGTAGAAAAAAAATATAAAAAAAAAGAAAATATATTAATATAAGATAAAGAAACTATTTCCAAAATTAAATCTTTTGAATAAAATCCAGCTAAAAAGGGTATTCCACATAAAGCTAAATTAGCTACATTAAAACAAGAAGAAGTTAATGGTATTATTAATCTTAAACTACCCATTAACCGAATATCTTGACAATTATTTATATTATGAATAATAGCCCCTGCACATATAAATAATAAAGCCTTAAATAAAGCATGTGTTAATAAATGAAAAAATGCCAATTTATAATAACCTATTGACAAAATACTCATTATTAATCCTAACTGACTTAAAGTAGATAAAGCAATAATTTTTTTTAAATCAAATTCATAATTAGCTCCTAATCCTGCTATAAATATAGTCAACCCAGAAATTAATAATAATAAATTACCTATTCAAGATCTTCTTAAAACAATATTAAATCGAATTAATAAATAAACCCCTGCTGTTACTAAAGTTGAAGAATGAACTAAAGCAGAAACAGGAGTAGGAGCAGCTATTGCAGCAGGTAATCAAGAAGAAAAAGGAATTTGAGCACTTTTAGTTATTGCTGCTAATATAACTAATCTACCAATAATTAATATTTCTAAATCATTCTTTATAACTTCTAAATAAAATACATAATTTCAACTTCCATAATTTAATATTCAAGCAATCGCTAATAATAAAGCTACATCACCAATTCGATTTGACAATGCTGTTAATATACCAGCATTATAAGACTTTACATTTTGAAAATAAATTACTAAACAATAAGAAACAAGACCTAATCCATCTCATCCTAATAAAATACTAATTAAATTAGGACTAATAATTAATAACATTATTGAACTAACAAATATTAGTACCAACATAATAAAACGATTAATTTTATAATCTCTTCTTATATATTCTTTTCTATAAAAAATTACTAAAGAAGAAATTATTAAGACAAAGGATATAAAAATTAAACTTATTCAATCAAATAACAAAGTTATTACAATATTTATTGAATTAAAAGATACTACTTCCCATTCAATAAAAATACTATAATCATTTATAATAAAAATTATTCCTAATAAAAATCTAAATAATCTAAAAAAAAATAATCTAACAAATCTAATTGTACAAATTGATAAATATTTCACGGTTTAAAGAGGTAATCCTCATCAATGACACCACAAATCAATATTTTATTTTAAACTATTTAAACATAATCATAATATACATATATCTCCCCTCAAAATTAATAAATTTAAAGGAAATCAATGTAAAAATAAAAGCAAAAATTCTCGAATAGAACCCCCACTAAATGAATATACCCCAGAAAAAATTTTTCCATGTTGTCTATAAGCATATAAATATAAAGTATAAGCCGCTCTAAAAAAAGATAATAATGACAATATTAATATAGAAACTCAAGATCAACTAACAATTCTATTAATTAAAGAAATTTCCCCTAATAAATTTAATGTTGGAGGAGCTGCTATATTAGCAGATCTTAACAAAAATCATCATAAAGCCATAGAAGGTATAAAATTTAATAATCCCTTATTAATTAATAATCTTCGACTTCCTAATCGTTCATAAGAAATATTAGCTAAACAAAATAATCCAGAAGAACATAATCCATGAGCAATTATTAAAGTATAAGATCCACAAATTCCAGAATAAGTTATTGTTATTAATCCAGCTAAAACAATTCCTATATGAGCTACTGAAGAATAAGCAATTAAAGCCTTTAAATCTGTCTGACGTAAACAAATTAAACTAACTAACACACCTCCTACTAATCTAATTCTAACTCAAATATAATTAAATTTTAAACCTATTAATTGTATAAAAGATAAAACTCGTAATAAACCATACCCTCCTAACTTTAATATAATACCAGCCAAAATTATAGATCCAGAAACAGGAGCTTCTACATGAGCCTTAGGAAGTCATAAATGAACTAAAAACATTGGTATTTTTACTAAAAAAGCTATTACTAACGAAAAATATAAAATTTCCAATTCAAATATATAATTATTTAATAAGTAAAAATTTATAGTCCCCGTAACCTTATAAGTATAAAAAATACCCACTAATATTGGTAAAGAAACTAATAAAGTATAAAATAATAAATATACACCAGCCTGTAAACGTTCAGGTTGATATCCTCAACCTAAAATAAGAAATAAAGTAGGAATAAGACTTCTTTCAAAAAATAAATAAAATATAAATAATCTTATTCTTCTAAAAGTTAATACCAATAAAATCAATAATAAAATAATATTAATTAAAAATAAATTTACATAATTATTATATTTATAAACAGATTCTCTAGCCATCAATATTAAAGAAACAATTCATAAACTTAATAAAATTAATCCATAAGAAATTATATCACAACCAAAAAAATAAGAAACAGACATAAAATAATTTCTATATATATTTATTATAATAAAAATAAATCTTAATAAAAATAAAAAACTTTGTACCATTCAATAAGTATTATGTATTAAACATAAAGGAAATAAAAATAAAATAAAAATAATAATTTTTAACATTCAATAAGTATTATGTATTAAACATAAAGGAAATAAAAATAAAATAAAAATAATAATTTTTAACATTGTAAAATATTAAATCTTTGAAAATAATCATTACCATGAGTACGAATTATTCTAACTAAAATAGAAAGACCTAATGCTCCTTCACATACTCTAAAAGTTAAAAATATTATTCTAAAAAAAAATTCAAAATTAAGTATATTTAAATAAATAAATAATAATAAAAATAATCTTAAAACAATATATTCCAAACTTAATAATATTGATAATAAATGTTTACGATTTGAAACAAAAGTAAACACTCCTATAATAAATAAAATTCTTGATAAAATTCAATTTAGAATTATTAACATTAGTTTTAATAGTTTAATAAAAACATTGGTCTTGTAAATCAAAAATAAGAAATATTCTTTTAAAACTTCAAGAGAAAAGAAATTTCTTTATCATTAATCCCCAAAATTAATATTTTAATTAAACTACCTCTTGATATTATACAATGAATTTTATTAACATTATTACTTATTTTTAACTTTATCTTTTTTAATATAAAACACCCATTAGCTATAGGATTAACTTTATTAATCCAAACAACACTAATTTGTCTTACATCAGGATTAATAACTAAAACATTCTGATTTTCTTATATTTTATTCCTAGTATTTTTAGGTGGAATATTAGTTCTATTTATCTATGTTACATCATTAGCTTCTAATGAAATATTTTCATTTTCAATTAAATTAATATTAACAACAATTATCATATTTTTATTAAGAATTTCGATTCTAATTTTCATTGATAAAAATACTTTAACACAATATTCTAATATAGAAACTAACTCAATTTTTAATATAAATTCATATATTATAGAAAATTCTATATCTCTTATAAAATTATATAATTACCCAACTAATTTATTAACTATTATATTAATAAATTATTTATTGATTACTTTAATTGCTGTAGTTAAAATTACTAAAATATTTAAGGGACCACTACGACCAATATTTAACTAATGAATAAACCTTTACGAGTTAAACACCCTATCCTTAGAATTGCTAATAGAGCTTTAGTAGATCTCCCAGCACCTATTAATATTTCTGCATGATGAAATTTTGGATCTCTTTTATTCTTATGCTTAATAATTCAAATTCTTACTGGTCTATTTTTAGCAATACACTACACAGCAGATATTAATTTAGCTTTTAATAGAGTTAATCATATCTGTCGAGATGTTAATTATGGTTGATTATTACGAACTATACATGCTAATGGTGCATCATTCTTTTTTATTTGCATTTATTTACATGTAGGTCGAGGAATTTATTACGGATCTTATTTATTTACCCCTACTTGATTAGTAGGAGTAATTATTTTATTTTTAGTAATAGGAACTGCTTTTATAGGATACGTATTACCATGAGGACAAATATCTTTTTGAGGAGCCACTGTAATTACTAACTTACTTTCAGCTATCCCCTATTTAGGAATTGATCTAGTGCAATGAGTATGAGGAGGATTTGCAGTTGATAACGCTACTCTTACACGATTTTTTACCTTTCATTTTATTTTACCTTTTATTGTCCTTGCAATAACAATAATTCATATTTTATTCTTACATGAAACAGGCTCTAATAATCCAATAGGACTAAATTCAAACATTGATAAAATTCCATTCCATCCATATTTTACATTTAAGGATATTGTAGGATTTATTATAATAACAATAATCTTAATCTTATTAGTTTTAATTAACCCTTACCTACTAGGAGATCCTGATAATTTTATTCCAGCTAATCCTTTAGTTACACCAGTTCATATTCAACCCGAATGATATTTTTTATTTGCTTATGCAATTCTACGTTCTATTCCAAATAAATTAGGAGGAGTAATTGCTCTTGTATTATCTATTGCCATTCTAGCTATTCTTCCATTCTATCATTTAAGTAAATTCCGAGGAATTCAATTTTACCCAATCAACCAAATTTTATTTTGATTAATAACAGTTACTGTAATCTTATTGACATGAATTGGAGCCCGACCAGTTGAAGAACCTTATGTTTTAATTGGACAAATCTTAACAGTAATTTATTTTTCTTACTTTATATTTAATCCATTAATTATTAAATGATGAGATAATCTATTAAACTAGTTAATGAGCTTGAAATAAGCATATGTTTTGAAAACATAAGATAGAAATTAAATTTTCTATTAACTTTACTAAAAAAAATTACCTAGATTATATAAATTAAAAAAATCTTAAACCCAACAAAAAATAATAAAAAATTTAATGAAAAAGGTAAAAATCTTTTTCAAGCTAAATATATTAATTTATCATATCGAAAACGAGGTAAAGTCCCACGAACTCAAATAAATATAAAAGAAATAAAAGTTAATTTAATATAAAATAATAAAGAAAATACATCTCTACCTAGAAATATTACACAAAATAATATTCTCATAAATAAAATTCTAGCATATTCTGCTAAAAAAATTAATGCAAATCCTCCTCTTCTATATTCTACATTAAATCCAGATACTAATTCAGATTCCCCTTCTGCAAAATCAAAAGGAGTTCGATTAGTTTCAGCTAAAGAAATTCTAAATCAAACTAAAGCTATTGGAAATATAATAAATAAAAACCAAATAAATAACTGATATTTATAAAATATTAACATATTATAGCCTCCAATTAAAAAAACAAAACTTAATAAAACTAAAGCTAATCTCACTTCATAAGAAATAGTTTGAGCAACTGCTCGTAATCCTCCTAACAATGCATAATTAGAATTAGAAGATCAACCCGCAATTATTACTGTATATACTCCTAATCTTGTACAACACAAAAAAAATAATAATCCCAAATTAAAAGAAAAAAGTTTTACAAATAAAGGCATGCATATTCAAACTAATAAAGAAATAAATAAAGAAAAAATAGGAGAAAAATAATAAGAAATATAATTTGATAATAAAGGATAAGTTTGTTCCTTAGTAAATAATTTGATTGCATCACAAAAAGGCTGAGGAATTCCTACAATACCTACCTTATTAGGACCCTTACGAATTTGAATATATCCTAAAACTTTACGTTCTAAAAGAGTTAAGAATGCCACTCTTACTAATACAAAAATAATTAATAATAAACTACCAACAATAAATAATAAATTTTCTATAAAAAACAAGTACTATTTGTGATAAAATTCACATACATAAATTCTAAATTTATTGCACTAATCTGCCAAAATAGTATAAATTATTTATATTCAATTTTAAAATAATTATTTATTAAATATTAGGTCCTTTCGTACTGAAATATTTTTATTTTTTAAAGATAGAAACCAACCTGGCTTACGCCGGTTTGAACTCAGATCATGTAAGAATTTAAAAGTCGAACAGACTTAAAATTTAAGCAGCTACACCTAAAATTATATCTTAATCCAACATCGAGGTCGCAATCTTTTTTATCGATATGAACTCTCCAAAAAAATTACGCTGTTATCCCTAAAGTAACTTATTTTTTTAATCGTTATTAACGGATCAATTATTCATAAATTAATGATTTTAAAAATTAAAAGTTTATTAAATTTTAATATCACCCCAATAAAATATAATTAACTATTATAATAAAAAAAATCTACAAAATTCTAATAATTTATATATAAAGATTTATAGGGTCTTCTCGTCTTTTAATATTATTTTAGCTTTTTGACTAAAAAATAAAATTTTATTATAAATTTTAATGAAACAGTTAATATCTCGTCCAACCATTCATACCAGCCTCCAATTAAAAGACTAATGATTATGCTACCTTTGCACAGTTAATATACTGCGGCCATTTAAATTATTCAGTGGGCAGGCTAGACTTTTTAAAAAATTCAAAAAGACATGTTTTTGTTAAACAGGCGAACATTATTTTTGCCGAGTTCTTTATAAAAACTTATCAATTTATCATATTTTTACAATATAATATACTAATTTTATCATTATTTTTTTATTTTTATTATTAAAATAAATACTTTAATACATAATTAAAATTAAATAAATAATCAATATTATAAAATAAATTATAACAATTTCTTTAATAATAGCTATTTCTAAGCTTACATTTATTAAATAATTTAATAATTTTTAATAATTTATTTTACAGCTTATCCCACAAAATATTAAAATAAAATAATTATTTAGTTAATATATTTAACTAAATAATATAAAATTTCTAAATTAAATTTATTTCTTAAAGAACTAGATACCTTTAAAAACGAATAACATTTCATTTCCAATATATTATACAAAATAATTTTGTCACATTAACTTTTATAATATATTAACTCTTTTAAAATCGAGAAAATTATAATAAATAATTTTTATTTGATAAACCCTGATACACAAGGTACAATAAATTAAATTTTCTTTTAAAATATTAATTTTTCAAATTATTTCAATTTTCTTTCACAATACTATTTAACTATAATTAAAATTATTCTTTCTTTATAAAATACTCAAACAAACCTTATAATAATTATTTTTAATAATTTATAATAAAAAAAAAATTATTTAATAAATAAAATATAATCAATTTATATTGATTTGCACAAAAATCTTTTCAATGTAAATGAAATACTTTACTTAATAAGCTTTAAATTGCATTCTAGGTACACTTTCCAGTACATCTACTATGTTACGACTTATCTTACCTTAGTAATAAGAGTGACGGGCGATGTGTGCATATTTTAGAGCTAAAATCAAATTATTAATCTATATAATTTTACTATCAAATCCACTTTCAATAAATTTTTCAAATTTATATCCATTTAAATAATTTTATTGTAACCCATCAATACTTAAATATAAGCTACACCTTGATCTGATATATTTTTTTGTAAAAAATCTTGAAAATTATCTTCCTTATAAAATATTCTAATAACGACGGTATATAAACTGATTACAAACTTAAGTAAGGTCCATCGTGGATTATCGATTACAAGACAGGTTCCTCTGAATAGACTAAAATACCGCCAAATTTTTTAAGTTTCAAGAACATAACTATTACTACCTTAGTTTTTAAAGATACATTTTAAATAATAGGGTATCTAATCCTAGTTTATTAATAAAATTTCCAAGCTTTAATTATTTTATCTAAAATTATTATAAATTTAAAATTTCACCTAACAAATTTATTTTTATTTTATTAAAATCAATTTAACTCAAACTAAAAAAATTTATTTGCATTATTCGTGTAACCGCGGCTGCTGGCACAAATTTAGCCAATACTCTTCAATATTACTATTTCTAAGTTTCCTTAATTAATAATATTAATTACTGCGATTGATAAAAAATTATTTACTATTAAAATAAATAAAAATTCTCACAAAAATTTACATATAAATTAAACTGATAATAAAATTAAAAGCCAAAATAAAACTTTATACAAAATAAATAATAATTAAAATAAATAATTATAATTAATTTAATCTTTATAAATAAATTTATTTAGTATAATAAAAATTTAAAGTAAATAGTCATACACAAATTAAACATGAAAACTCTATTATTACTTTTTAATAAATATGCATATTTTATAAATTCATTTATAATAATTAAATTT